TGTGCGAGGCCTTATATACAGGCTATCGTGGGGTAGATTAGAAGTGCGGATGTATATATCACACGGGAATAAGATGTATGGGAATTGTAGTGGGAGTAGTATAATGAGGGGAATAGTATAGGTATATAGAGGAGAAACTACAGAATGCATGTATATAAGTAAAAGAAAATATAGGTTACTATTAGGGCGTATGCATGCACAAGTATAAGAATTAGGTATCGAGGCATAAATATGCTGTATATAATAACATATAAAAATTACATGAGGTGTATACAACATGATCACGTGTCATGAGGTGCATGCATATTTTATGAGGTTGGTGATGGATTTTAGTATAAGGCATAAAAAAACTGTATATATAGAGGTTTAAAATATTTTCGGATGGGTATATAGCAAATTTATCCTACGCATGCGTGGGCAAGCATAATGCTACGGAGACTAGGGTATACTATTATGAAGGGGGTGGTGGGTCTCACAGCTAGATTATTATAAACCTGGGGTGGTGGGTCTCACAGCTAGATTATTATAAACCTGGGGTGGTGGGTCTCACAGCTAGATTATTATAAACCTGGGGTGGTGGGTCTCACAGCTAGATTATTATAAACCTGGGGTGGTGGGTCTCACAGCTAGATTATTATAAACCTGGGGTGGTGGTTTCACAGCTAGATTATTATAAACCTGGGGTGGTGGTTTCACAGCTAGATTATTATAAACCTGGGGTGGTGGTTTCACAGCTAGATTATTATAAACCTGGGTGGTGGGTCTCACAGCTAGATTATTATAAACCTGGGGTGGTGGGTCTCACAGCTAGATTATTATAAACCTGGGGTGGTGGTCTCACAGCTAGATTATTATAAACCTGGGGTGGTGGGTCTCACAGTTAGATTATTATAAGGTGGGGGCTCCCCATTAAAAATAATCAAGGGGGGATCTTTCCCTTCAAATTCTTTTTCCCAAAGGTGGGGGGGGGTTCCCCCGGCATTTTTTTTAAACCCTTTTTTTGGGGGGGGGTTTTAACCCCTTTTTTTTTTTTTTAGGGGGGGGGGGGGTGGCTCTCACGGCTAGATCTTTATAAACCTTAATCTCGGGGGGGGTTTTAAGGCTAACTATATTGACTTACTGTGGGGGGTGGGGGATGCTCTCACGGCTGGATCTCTATAAACCTTAATTTGGGGGGGGTTTTAAGGTTAACTATATTGATTTTTGTTGTGGGGGTGCCTCACGGCTAAAAATCTCTATAAACCTTAATCTCGGGGGGGGTTTTAAGGTCAACTGTATTGATTTTTGCCGTGGGGGGGGAAAGGGGGGGGTAACGAAAAAAAAAAAATTCGCTAACTATATGCTAAGCGGGGGGGAAACATCACTAATGGTGATTTTACATTATGTCAATCGAGCATTAATTAAAATGCCCCCCACAAGTGATATGTCAGTTAATGTATGTCCAACCTTAAATATATATTGGAAATACGGGGTGGGGTGGGGATCGCAACTGCTTAATGTGGGGTCACGGGACGTGTGTTTTTAAAGAGATACCTGCGCCATAAGTCCCATCCCTGGCCATATGTAGTAGGAACGTTTTCCTTAAACCCGGTGAGGATCGCATCCCCCTATATATTCTGTGAGTGTTCTGGACTTCATGAGTGGCCTGAGCTTGTATGCAGGTATTCAATGCATAGGAGGGAGGTTTTTTAAAGAGCACTGTGTAGTCGGTAATCAAGATAAGTCCATAGATTCACATCCGTCAGAGGCTTTCTGAAGTATCAGGGCTGTAACTCTTCGATCGAGGCCCATGGAGAGTAGCCACGATTTGGCGCTGATCCAATTGTGGGTGACGGGGGTATCATTGGGTAGATGGATAATCGTTATGCCCGATTATTCAGGATTAAGGACTGGCTTATTTATGTTGATAGTAATATTAATTGCAATTAAGCAAGTTATGCTTATGGTTAGTTGTCCATGGTAGGGGATTAAGGAAGCTTGGTGAATTAATCTGTGTGATCTTATGCAAGGGAAGGTCTTACCTTGATAATATGAATGATACATGCAATAAAGGGGTAAAGGAGGTATGTAACTCTTAGGGTGTACGATTTATTATTTAGAGGATAGTCATTACATGATTATTGGTAGGATCGAGTAATTTGGAAGGTCCAGTTGGACTCACTTAGATAAATATATGAATATACTCAAGCAAGGGAAGGTCCTATCAAGTATACATAGTATGAACTGTTACCATTCATTAACTTTGAATAAGCATTCATTAATATAGTTAAGTATTTGTATGTTAAATTAATAATACTGTAAGATTAAACTTAGTTAAGGGTGAAGGTAAGCTTGGTGTAAGTATTTGAATGCGGATTATACATAGAGATATAGTACCTATATAGATTAATGATTATTAAACATAGATAATAGTATCCATATAGATTAATGATTATTAAACATAGATAATAGTATCCATATAGATTAATGATTATTAAACATAGATAATAGTATCCATATAGATTAATGATTATTAAACATAGATAATAGTATCCATATAGATTAATGATTATTAAACATAGATAATAGTATCCATATAGATTAATGATTATTAAACATAGATAATAGTATCCATATAGATTAATGATTATTAAACATAGATAATAGTATCCATATAGATTAATGATTATTAAACATAGATATAGTATCCATATAGATTAATGATTATTAAACATAGATATAGTATCCATATAGATTAATGATTATTAAACATAGATATAGTATCCATATAGATTAATGATTATTAAACATAGATATAGTATCCATATAGATTAATGATTATTAAACATAGATATAGTATCCATATAGATTAATGATTATTAAACATAGATATAGTATCCATATAGATATTGTAAACATGCATGATAATATCCGTGTGAAAGTGATTATTAACCACATGATGATATCCATGCAGATTAATGATTATTACATACATGATGTATTATAGGTATACATTAAACATGATGTAGCGTCTGTACAGATTAACTAAGACATACATGTGGAAGTAGGTTCCAGGAATCGCCAAGATTAATGGGTATTAAATTTTAAGGAGTTTATTTTCCAAGAGGCCTAAAGTGGGAGCGAGGAGGACAAAGATTAAGAAATAGAGGCCTGAGGTGACTTGGCCGATTATGATAAAAGGGTCCTCTACGGGTTGGCCTCCAATCCATGTTAAGATGGCTGTGTTAGCGATTAAAGACCAAAAGAAGATTTTAGCGATGGGGCGGAACATGAGGGAGCGGAGTTTAGAGGTGTGGATAAAGGGTATTAAGAAAAGAACTAAGATCGAGAGAAGAAGGGCTAAGACTCCTCCTAGTTTATTGGGGATTGAGCGGAGAATGGCGTAGGCGAAGAGGAAGTATCATTCGGGTTTGATGTGGGGTGGGGTGACCAAGGGGTTGGCGGGTGTAAAGTTGTCCGGGTCTCCGAGTAGGTTAGGAGAAAAAGTTGATAGGGTTGCAAGGGCGCCTAGTAGAATTACAAAACCAAAGAGGTCTTTGTAAGAGAAATAGGGGTGGAATGAGACTTTATCCAGGTTTGAGTTAAGCCCTGTGGGGTTGGAGGATCCTGATTGATGCAGGAACAAGAGGTGGATTATGCTTACAGCGGCAATAATGAAGGGGAGAATGAAGTGGAATGTGAAGAATCGGGTGAGGGTTGCATTGTCTACGGAGAAGCCCCCTCAGATCCATTGGACGAGGTCGGAGCCGATGTAAGGGGCGGCTGAGAGGAGGTTAGTAATAACTGTGGCGCCTCAGAAGGATATTTGGCCCCATGGTAGAACATAGCCTACAAAAGCTGTGGCTATTACTAGGAATAGGAGGATTACTCCGATGTTTCATGTTTCTTTGTAGAGGTATGAGCCGTAATAGAGGCCTCGTCCGATGTGGAAGTAAATGCAGATGAAAAAAAATGAGGCGCCATTAGCGTGGAGGTTACGGAGAAGTCAGCCGTTGTTGACATCGCGGCAGATGTGGGCGATAGATGAGAATGCTAAAGAAGTGTCAGCTGTATAGTGTATAGCTAGGAATAGTCCGGTGGCGATTTGGGCAATTAGGCATACGCCTAGAAGTGACCCGAAGTTTCATCAGGCGGAGATATTGGAGGGGGAGGGGAGGTCAATGAATGAGCCGTTGACAATTTTAAGGAGGGGGTGGGATTTGCGTATTGTAGGGGACATAAGGTTTTTGTAGTTGAATTACAGCAACAGCTTTTCAAGCTGTAGGTCTAGGTTAGAGCCCTAGCAGAAATGATGATGAAAGAGTTATGTTTATTAGTGGGACTTTTGGCGGTGGCTTCAAATCCCTCACCTTATTATGCGGCTTTAGGGTTAGTTGTGGGAGCTGGGGCTGGATGTTTAGTCCTGATAAAATGGGGAGTGAGTTTTTTATCCCTAGTACTATTTCTTGTATACCTGGGGGGGATAATGGTTGTGTTTGCTTACAGTGCCGCTTTGGTGGCGGAGCCCTATCCGGAGGCGTGAGGGAGTCGAGCAGTGGTGGTTTATCTTGTGGTGTATAACACATTTTTAGTTCTATGGGGGGTACGGGCGGATTATGGGGGGATAGATCTTTTACTAGGGGTTGGGTGGGATGTGGGGAATGACGAAATGTGGGGGGTTGGGGGTATATTGTGTAGCGGGGGGTGAATTTTACTTTTTGGGGGGTGGAGTCTGTTGTTAACTTTATTTGTGGTTTTTGAGGTGGTGCGTGGGCATGCGGGTGGAGGGGCTTTGCGGGCTGTAAGAGTTGCTGGGTAAGCGAGAACTTTAGTGGGCAGCAATTGCTGTGGTAGAAGGGTTGAGGAAATCGGAGATAGTTCCTGCATCTAATAATTATCGAGGCTAATAGGGCAAAAGTTAAGGTAACGAAAAAAGCTGATAGGTAAGTTTTAATACGAGCGGTCTGGGTCACTCGAATTAGTTTAATGGGGGTTGACTGAAAACGTTCTGAGTAGTCGGGCCCTAGTTTTTTGTGGATAATTGATTCTAGGACGTGGGCAGCAATTTGTCCAGCTGTATTAAGAGTTACTACAGTAATTGGACGGTGAAGTAATGGGTTGTGGAATGAAGGATGAAACTCTTCGGGTGCAGTGTTTTCAGGAATTACGGTTCAAAAAGTCTTTGTTAGCTCTTGGGCAATAATGAAAGCAAGGATTGTTACAATCAAGGCGGTTAATTTTATATATACGGGCATGGTATGAATATGGGGGTGACTTGGTAGTGTGGTTTTAAAGATTACGAACCCGGCCAGAATAGACCCGTAGGCAAGTCGTGCTAGAGGGTTCAGGATGCGGGGGTCATTTTCATCACACATCAAGACAGGATTTATTCGGGGTTCTATTATGGAGGCGAAGTTAATTAAGCGCATGCTGTATACTGCGGTGAATGCAGTAGCTGCAAGTGTTAGGAGGAGGGCTGCAAAGTTTAGATATGATGTGCTTGCTGCTTCAATGATGGCGTCTTTAGAGTAAAAGCCGGCGAGGAAGGGGGTTCCTATAAGGGCAAGACTGCCGATAGAGAGGCATGTAGTTGTTGTAGGGAGAGCAGTTTGAAGTCCCCCTATATTCCGAATATCTTGCTCATCATTGAGCGAGTGAATAATGAGGCCGGAGCATAAGAATAGTATAGCTTTGAAGAATGCGTGAGTGCATATATGGAAGAAAGCGAGATAAGGGAGATTGAGTCCGATGGCTACTATTATTAGGCCTAGTTGACTAGAAGTTGAGTAGGCAATAATCTTTTTGATATCGTTTTGTACTAAGGCATAGGAGGCAGCGTAGAATGTGGACATGGCGCCTAAGCAGAGGCAGGTTGTTAGGGCTCAAGGAGATGCGGATAGTAGGGGGTGAACACGGATGAGAAGGAAGATGCCTGCTACTACTATAGTGCTAGAGTGCAAGAGGGCGGATACTGGGGTAGGGCCCTCCATGGCTGAGGCGAGCCAGGGGTGGAAGCCAAATTGAGCGGATTTGCTGGCTGCGGCAGTGATGAATCCAAATAGGAGCGGAAAGTGGGGGGGTATCGAGAGGATAACGGGGAGGTCTAATGTTTGGATATTTATTAAAAGCCAGCAGAAAGCCAGAAGGAACCCAACATCGCCGCCGCGGTTATAAAGTACGGCTTGTAAGGCTGCGGCAGCGGCGTTTGATCGAGCATGATACCAGCCGATTAGTAAGAAGGACATAATTCCTACACCTTCTCAGCCAATAAAAAGTAAACAGAGGTTACCAGAGCAGACAAGGACAATTATAGCGAGAAGGAAAATTAGGAGGTATTTGAAGAACATATTAATGCTAGGGTCACGTTGTATATATCAGGTGGAGAATTCTAGGATGCTTCATGTGACTAGGAAAGCGACAGGAAGAAAGAGAAGGGCGTATAAATCGAATTGTGTTGTAAAGGAAAAACTAAAGATTCCTAAGCTAAACCATGTTGTGGTGATTGAGGCATTTGCATTGTCGTCAGTAAGGAAGGCGTACAAGGGGTAAAGTGACAAGAAAAATGCTGTTTTTACCGCATTTAAGGTTATCAGGTGAAAGTATTTTGTATGCGAACTAAGGAGGGTGACGACGATTAAGAGCATGGTAAGAGAGGAGGTGCACAGTGAGGCGATTTAGCACATTAGTGTTTAGAATAACGTGTGTGAGCAGACCACAGAATTGAACTGTGGGCGTGGGTAATTAGCAGTTCCCACTACTCCAGTTAAGCTCGGTGTACAAAAGGATTTTAACCTTTATTGCTAGAATCACAATCTAGTGTTTTAGTTAAACTATATCCACAAAGGATGAGTTCTGGGCTGAGGAATAGAAGAAAGCCTGGTAAGATGTGTAGAAAAAGAAGGAGGTGTTCACGAATTTGGTAAGGGAATAGAGTTTTAATATGATTTGGTAGGGGGCCTCGTTGGGTGGCTCAGAGGACATAGAGAGTATATGCGGTTGTGAAAATCAAATTAAGAGCTACAATTAAGAAGGTGATGGGGGATCAGTTGAATAGGGAGAGTATAATAAGAATTTCGCCTGCAAAATTGATTGAGGGGGGAAGACCCATATTTAGTAGTATAATAATTAACCATCATATCCCAGCAAGGGGAAAGATTAGTAGCATGCCTCGTAATAGGATTATAGTTCGGCTATTTGTGCGCTCATAGGAGGTGTTGGCGAGGCAGAAGAGGGCAGAAGACGTGAGGCCATGGGCGATTATTATTATTATTGCCCCAGAGTAGCTTCATGGTGAAGAGATTAGGACGGCGGCGACTACAAGATTTATGTGGCTAACTGAAGACATAGCAATAAGTGATTTTAGGTCTGTTTGTCGGAGGCAGAGGAGTGCGGTAGCTAGGATGCCCAGGATAGCAATGAGCATGACAGGTAGTGTTTGGGCCAGGTTATTCTCTTGAAGGAGGGGAGATGTTCGGAGAATCCCGTACCCCCCCAGTTTGAGCAGAGTGCCTGCTAGGATTATTGAACCTGCAATTGGGGCTTCTACATGTGCTTTGGGGAGCCAGAGGTGAAGGCAATAAATGGGGAGTTTGACGAGAAATGCTGCGTTGTAAATCACCCAGAATAAGCCGGGGTAATTTGTTGCTGCTTGAGTAATGTGGAGGGTGTGGGTAAGGGTTGGGAGAAGGGAGCCATGTGTGTAATAGAATTTAGTAATTCAGATCATAAGGGGGATAGCTCCTAGTATTGTGTAAAAGGCTAGGTATATCCCGGCTTCCAGTCGTCGTTCTTGGGCTCCCCAGCGGGTGATAACAATTATTGTAGGAACCAGTGAGGCTTCAAAAAAGATAAAGAATAGTATGAGGTCAGGGGTTGAAAAGGCTAGGAGAGTTATTAGTTGTAAAAATGTAAGGTTGAGGATATAAGCTCGTTGGCGGCTAATAGGTTCTAGGCGTATCTTGCTTTGGCTGGCTAGTATAGTGAGGGGGAATAATCAGCAGGTTAAGATAGCGAGGGGGCCAGAAATTTTATCAATAAGAAACAAAGGGTTGGCGAAATTAAAGTTTTGTAGGTATATTCATGAGAGGGAAAACAGTGTAATGAGGAAGCCCTGACTAGTGGCTAATGTTCACATATGTTTAGCGGGTGCCATAAGGACTGTGGGAAGGACTGAGACTCAGGCGGATAAAATTATTAACATTGCAAGAGGTTTAGGGTTTTTAGGTTATCAGTGCCGTGGGAGCGGGCTGTTGCAATTATCAGGGATAGGCCTAGAGCAGCTTCGCAGGCTGATAATGTCAGTATAATTAGTGGGCTTATTAGTGGATTAAAGGTAAGGTGATTGGGCCAGAGACTAAGGCCTATAAAAATAGTTAGTATTATGCCTTCCAGGCATAGGAGGGCGGATAAGAGGTGCATCCGGTGGAAGGAGAGGCCTGCGAGGACGATGGAAAATATCATAGTTAAAAAAATGGTCACAGGGGTATTATGGGTATAAGCCATAATTAGGTGAGTCGAAATCAACTGTCTTACATTAGACTAATACCCCATTCGGCCCATTCGAGGCCCCCTTGGTGTCATTCATAAATGAAGCCAAGGGTTAAGAGAATAATAATAATAGAGGCTCAAACAATTGCTAAGGCCGGGGTTGGAAGTTGGATAGCTCAGGGGGTTGGGAGAAGTAATGCGATTTCTAGGTCAAACAAAAGGAAAAGGATAGCCACTAAGAAGAACCGTATGGAATAGGGGAGGCGGGCAGATCCGAGTGGATCGAATCCGCATTCATATGGAGAAAGTTTTTGTGTGTCTGGAGAAATTAAGGGGAGTCAAAAACTAACTGCAGCTAGAATAACAGATAAAAGAGCAGCGACAGAGGAGTAGATTAACATTATTTTCTCTCGGGGTTTAACCAAGGCTGGATGATTGGAAGTCATCTATACTTCTGTATTAAGAAAATATGAACCTCATCAATAGATTGAGACATAGAGGAAGAGTCAAACAACGTCTACAAAATGTCAATATCAAGCGGCGGCTTCGAATCCGAAATGGTGTTGGGAGGTAAAATGGAAAAATAGTTGTCGGAGGAGGCAGGCGATAAGAAAGATGGAGCCGATAATTACGTGTAGACCATGGAAGCCTGTAGCTACAAAGAATGTAGTGCCATAGATTCCATCTGCAATTGTGAAGGGGGCTTCATAATATTCTATGGCTTGGAGAAGGGTGAAGTAGAGGCCTAGAGAGACTGTGATGGTAAGGGCTTGAAGAGCACCCTTACGGTCAGCTTGCATAATGCTATGGTGGGCTCAAGTAACAGAGACCCCTGAGGCTAGAAGGACAGCTGTATTAAGGAGGGGAATTTCGAAGGGATTAAACGGGGTAATCCCTGCTGGGGGTCAGCATTCTCCTACGTCTGGTGTAGGGGCTAAGCTGGCATTATAAAATGCCCAGAAGAAGCCGATGAAAAAGAATACTTCAGAGGTGATAAATAAAATTATTCCATAACGGAGGCCTTTTTGAACGGGGGGGGTGTGGTGGCCTTGGAAAGTCCCTTCGCGAACTACATCTCGTCACCATTGGTACATTGTTAGAAGCATTAAAATGAGGCCCAGGGCTAAGACAGAAGAGGTGTCAAAATGAAATCATGCGGTGAGGCCGGATGTTAGTGAAAAAGCAGCGGCGGCTCCTGTGAGGGGTCAAGGGCTGGGGTTAACTATATGGAAGGCGTGTGCTTGGTGGGCCATAAGTATTTTCTTGGAGATACAGGCTCAGTAGAAGGACAAAGACATAAGCTTGGATTATGGCAACTGCGATTTCTAAAATTGTAAGGAGTATTAAGATTGAGAAGGTTAATAATGAAACCAGAGGGGATAGGGAATAGATTGCGGTCACGGCGGATGAGATTAGGTGGATAAGGAGGTGTCCGGCGGTGAGGTTGGCGGTGAGTCGGACTCCTAGAGCTAGAGGTCGGATAAAGAGGCTGATAGTTTCGATTAAGATCAAGATTGGAATAAGGGGGGTTGGGGTTCCTTCTGGGAGAAAATGAGCTAGAGAGTGATTAAATTGGTTGCGGAAGCCTGTGAGAACAGTAGCCAGTCATAGCGGAACGGCTAGTCCTAAATTAATAGATAATTGAGTTGTGGGCGTAAATGTATATGGTAGCAGGCCTAGTAGGTTTATCCCAAGCAAGAAAGCTATCAGAGAAGTTAGGAGGAAAGCTCATTTGTGGGCTGGCATATTAAGGGGTAAGAGAAGTTGTTTAGTAAACAGAGTCAAAAATCAGTTTTGAGAGGTTGTAAGCCGGTTATTAACTCATTTGGTAGAAGGGGCAGGAAGTAGCAGCCAGGGGGCAAGCATGGCTAAGAGAATAATAGGGATGCCGAGGGAAGTTGTAGAGGCGAATTGGCTGAATAAGTCTGTTATCATGGTCAGGTTCACACGTAGTTATTTGTTTTAGTGCTTTTAGAGTTAGGTTCATTGAGATTGATATGGCTTAAAATTTTGGAGGGGGCTAAAGAGAGAAAAATTAGTCACGCAAGGGTGAGATAACATAGTCATGGCAAGGGGTTGAGTTGGGGCATGTCATTAAGGGTGGTTGGAATCACCTGTCTACAGATTAAAAGGCTGTCGCTAACCTACAGCTTCTTAATGAGGTGCTTTGGGCGGCGCTAACTCAGTTCAAAAAATTTGTTACTGGGAGGGCTTCAATTACAATAGGCATAAAGCTGTGGTTAGCCCCACAAATTTCAGAACATTGACCATAGTAAACTCCGGGGTGAGCAATGAGAAAAGAGGTTTGATTTAGTCGGCCTGGGATTGCGTCAGATTTAACGCCTAGGGCAGGAACAGCCCAGGAGTGTAGTACATCTTCAGCAGTAATAAGGATTCGTGCGGCTGTCCCAATTGGGGTGACCATTCGGTTATCTACTTCTAGGAGGCGGAAGTGACCTGGTGCTAAATCTTTTGTGGGTGTTATATACGAGTCAAAGTTTAAGTCAGTAAAGTCGGAGTATTCGTAGCTTCAGTATCATTGATGACCAATCGTTTTTACGGTTATGTCAGGGCTACTAATTTCGTCTATTAAGTAGAGAATACGTAGGGACGGCAGTGCAATTACAATGAGGATAATGGCTGGCATAATAGTTCAGACTATTTCGATTTCTTGGGCGTCGATTGTGTTGGTGCTAGAGAGTTTAGTTGATATTAAAACAGAAATGATATATAAGACAAGCATACTAATTAAAAGTACCGCTATAAGGGCATGGTCGTGGAAGTGAAGTAATTCTTCTATGATGGGGGAGGCTGCGTCTTGGAAGCCGAGTTGGGTGGGATGTGCCATAAAGGGGTACAAGGGTTTAACTAGTAATTTTGCCTTGACAAGGCAGGGTTATTGTTTAACTAACCCCTCAAAGGAAGTGACAGAGAGGCTATGTGTCTGGCTTGAAACCGGGGTACGGGGGTTCGATTCCCTCCTTCCTTGAGCCAATTTAATGGAGAAAGTTGATTCTTCAAATGTGTGGTAGTGGGGTGGGAATCCCAGTACTCATTCAATATTAGTTGATGTTAATTCTGCTCCTGAGAACAAGCGTTTGGCAGCGAAGGCTTCTCAGATAATAAATATTATTATAACCACGGCTACGAGGGAGATTAGTGAGCCAATTGATGATACTGTATTTCATAGGGTGTATGCATCTGGGTAGTCAGAATAGCGGCGTGGCATTCCTGCTAGACCGAGGAAGTGTTGGGGGAAAAACGTTAGATTTACCCCGGTGAATATGACGACAAAGTGGATTTTAGTTCATAGGTCATGAAGGGTAAACCCCGTAAATAGGGGGAATCAATGGACAAACCCGGCCATAATTGCAAAGACTGCCCCTATGGACAGTACATAATGAAAATGAGCTACTACATAGTATGTGTCATGGAGTACAATATCGATGGAAGAATTTGCGAGGACAATGCCGGTGAGGCCTCCGACTGTGAAAAGGAAAATAAACCCGAGGGCCCAAAGTATGGGGGCATCCCATTTGATAATTCCTCCGTGCATTGTGGCTAGTCAGCTAAAAACTTTAACTCCCGTTGGGATAGCAATAATTATTGTAGCGGATGTAAAGTAAGCTCGTGTGTCTACATTTAGGTCGGTCGTGAATATATGGTGGGCTCAAACAATGAAGCCCAAGAGGCCGATAGAGAGTATTGCCCACACTATCCCCATATATCCGAAGGGCTCTTTTTTATTGGAGTAATAAGCTACTACGTGTGAGATAATACCGAAGCCGGGGAGGATAAGAATGTAGACTTCAGGGTGGCCGAAGAATCAGAATAGGTGTTGGTAGAGAACCGGGTCTCCGCCTCCTGCGGGGTCAAAGAAGGAAGTATTTAGGTTTCGGTCTGTAAGGAGTATAGTAATTCCGGCAGCGAGAACTGGGAGGGAAAGAAGTAGAAGAACAGCAGTGATTAGAACTGATCAGACAAAAAGAGGCGTTTGATATTGTGTTGTAGAAGCAGGTTTTATATTTATAATAGTGGTAATAAAATTGACGGCCCCCAGGATGGATGACACTCCGGCTAGGTGTAGTGAGAAGATGGCTAAATCTACTGATGGGCCTGCGTGAGCTAGATTACCTGCCAATGGGGGGTAGACTGTTCAGCCCGTGCCTGCCCCAGCTTCAACTGTGGAGGAGGCCAGGAGAAGGAAAAAAGATGGGGGGAGCAGTCAGAAGCTTATGTTGTTCATTCGTGGGAAGGCTATGTCAGGGGCTCCAATTATTAGGGGGACTAGTCAGTTTCCAAAGCCTCCGATTAGAATCGGCATAACTATGAAGAAAATTATTACGAATGCGTGGGCAGTGACGATAACGTTATAGATTTGGTCGTCCCCCAGGAGAGTCCCGGGCTGGCTTAATTCTGCTCGGATAAGTAGGCTTAGGGCTGTTCCGACTATGCCGGCTCAGGCCCCGAAAATCAAGTATAGGGTTCCAATGTCTTTATGATTAGTAGAAAAGAATCAGCGGGTAAGTATCACAGGTAAAGTGGCCGGCCCGAAGACAAATATAGGGTTTCAATGTCTTCATGATAGTAGAAAAGAATCAGCGGGCAAGTATTACAGGTAAAGTGGTCGAGCAGGCGGCGGATTGTAGCTCCGAAGACAGAGGTTTGAGCCCTCTCTTTACCAGGCCTTGGGGTGTTATCATGTGGGGTTGCAAACCTCAAGACGCAGGTTAACGCCTGCCGGGGCTTCTCCCGTTTTTTCATGACGGGAGAAGTAGAATGAAGCTCGCTGGATAGAGTGTTTAGCTGTTAACTAAAATATTACGGGATCGAGGCCCGTCATTCTAGAGGACTTTATCTTAATTTAAAGAATCTGAGTTGCATTCAGGGGATGTAGGTTAATATCCTGCAAGTCCTACAGAAACTGAAGGGGTCTAACCTTCACTTAAGGCTTTGAAGGCCTTTGGTCTAAATTAGCCTAAGTTTCTACAGAAGAAGTATAGTGGGTGTAAGGGGGAGGAGGGTGAGGGCCAGAGTATTCATGATTGCGGTGGGTGAATATGATTTGGGGGTAGTCCGTCAAATGAGTAGTGAGTTAGGGGTGTTGGGTGAGAGGGTTAAAGTAATAACATAGGTTAGTCGTAAGTAAAAAAAGAGGGCTAGCAAAGAGATGAGTATGGTTACGGAGGCAAGTAGAGTTGCGTTTTGTTTCACTAACTCAAGGGTAATTAGTAACTTAGGGGCAAATCCTGTAAGGGGTGGAAGGCCTGCCAGAGATAATATAATGAGCATGGTAGAGGCGGAGAGAGCGGGGGTTTTTGATCATGAGCTAGAAATCTGTGACATCTTTGTAGCGGATATGACAGTTAGGGATATAAACATGGCAGCAGTTATGATGATGTATAGGATAAAATTGAATAGGGCAAGTTGCTGATCAAACTTCATAATAATAACAATTCAACCAAGGTGTCCGATGGAGGAAAAAGCTATGATTTTTCGAATTTGGTTTTGACCAATACCGCCTCAGCCTCCAATTAAAATGGATGTGAGGCCTAGGGTAACCGCTAAGTTGAGGTTAAGGAGGTAAGAGGTTTGAAGAAGCAGTATCATTGGGGCAATTTTTTGTCAGGTGGATAAGATTAGTCCTGTTTGAAGTGAAATCCCTTGAAGGACTTCAGGCATTCAAAAGTGTAGGGGGGCTAAACCTAACTTTATTATAATAGCGATGGAGAAAGCATTTATGGGTAGGTCTGTCAGGGAGTTAACACTTCATTCTCCGGTTAGTCATGCGTTGATGACACTTGAGAATAGGATTAGGGCAGAAGCTGCTGCTTGAGTCAGGAAATATTTTGTAGCAGCTTCAATGGCTCGTGGGTGGGGTGTTTTAGTCATTAGGGGAATAATAGCAAGGGTGTTGATTTCTAAGCCAATTCAGGCCAGAAGTCAATGGAAGCTGGAGAGGGTAATAGTGGTTCCGACAGCAAGGCTTAATAGGAAAATGGTTAGAGCGGGGGGGTTCATTAGTAAAGGAAGGATTCTAACCAACATTGTTGGGGTATGGGCCCAAAAGCTTATTTAGCTTACCTTACTAAGAAGTAGTACAAAGGAAGTACAGAGGGCTTTGATCTCTCAGATGTAGGTTCGATTCCTATCTTTTTAAAAGGAAGTGAGGGGGTTTGAACCCCTATTAGCCTCCCTATCAAGGAGGTCCTTAGCTTTCAGGCACGCTTCCAGGGCAGGGGAGGATTGAGGTGGAGAGAGGTTGGTACAGAGATGAAAAAGATGGTGAAAGCAAGTGTAAGGGGGAGGAAGTTTTTTCATACAAGGTATATAAGTTGGTCATAGCGGAATCGGGGGTAGGAGGCTCGGATCCACAGGAAGGAGATAGATAAAATAGAGGCTTTAGTTATGAGATCAAATGTGGATATAATTAGTGACAGAGTGTGGGGGCCGAGAAAGATAATAGCTGAGAGGGTGTTTATTATCAAGATATTAGCGTATTCTGCAAGAAAAAACAGTGCGAAGGGTCCTCCTGCATATTCCACATTGAAGCCGGAGACTAGTTCGGATTCTCCTTCTGTTAGATCAAATGGGGCTCGGTTGGTCTCGGCGAGGGTGGAGACAAACCATATAAAAAACAGGGGTCAAAGGGGTAATACAAATCAGGTAAATTCTTGTGAATCAGAAAAGGAGGAGAGGGTGAAGCCTCCTGCTAGGAAAACAGTGCAGAGAATAATTAGGGCTAGGGTAACTTCATATGAAACAGTTTGGGCTACGGCTCGTAGGGCCCCAATTAGGGCATATTTAGAGTTTGAGGCCCAGCCTGAACCTAGAATTGTATAGACAGTTAAGCTGGAGATGGCAAGAATGAAGAGAATACTAAGGTTTAGGTTTGAGTGGGGGATGGGCAATGGAAAGGGGGTTCATATGACTATGGCGAGGGTTAGGGCGAGGGTAGGGGCTAAAATAAATAAGATCTGAGAAGATGTTGATGGGCGAATTGGTTCTTTAATAAATAGCTTTACACCGTCAGCAATTGGTTGTAGAAGTCCAAATGGGCCGACAACGTTAGGGCCTTTACGGTGTTGTGCGTAACCTAAGATTTTCCGTTCAATTAGGGTTAAAAATGCCACTGCGAGGAGAATGGGTGCGATATAGAGCAAGGGCAAAAGATGTGCGAGTAACAATTTCAGAGTTAATAAGGGGATTTGAACCCCGGTTGAAAGGACTTAGATCTTTTGCATAACCAAGCTCTGCCATACTAACTGCCCTGGTCTAGGGGAGGGTGGTAGGTCTGGGTCAATTGAGATAGTTTCATTAGTGATAGATGATGGCTTGTTAGGGCATTGGCCATGCTGTCCCGGTCCTTTCGTACTAGGGGAAGCGCTTTATAGATAGAAACCGACCTGGATTACTCCGGTCTGAACTCAGATCACGTAGGGTTTTAATCGTTGAACAAACGAACCATTGGTAGCGGCTGCACCACCGGGATACCCTGATCCAACATCGAGGTCGTAAACCTACTTGTCGATATGGGCTCTTGAAGTAGATTGCGCTGTTATCCCCAGGGTAACTTGGTTCATTGATCGAATATCGGGTCATAAGCATTAGTATAATAATTCTTAGAGGTGTGTCTCGTGGATAAGGGTGATTAACCCATTTGTTATGGAGGTTAAATTGTACTCCGTGGTCCCCCCAACCTAAAACTAGTGTGCAGTTTTCTTATGTCTGATGGTGTGGGAGCATAGAAGCGCACAGAGAGTTTAAAGCTCCATGGGGTCTTCTCGTCTTATATTTTGATCCCCGCTTCTTCACGGGGAGATCAGTTTCACTGATTAGAAAAAGGAGACAGTATAGCCCTCGTAGTGCCGTTGATACGAGTCCTCATTTAAAGAACAAGTGATTATGCTACCTTCGCACGGTTAGGGTACCGCGGCCGTTGAACTTTGTCACTGGGCAGGCTGGACCTCTTATGTTTTGCAAGAGGCGATGTTTTTGGTAAACAGGCGAGGCTAAGGTTTGCCGAGTTCCTTCTTTTTCTTTTAATCTTTCCTGTAATGTTCTGGTGTAAGGTTAACGTTGGGAATTATAGGGTTTTCTAGCGAGTGTTACTATAGTTTAGCATTTACGTTAATGACCAACAGAGTTTATTTTGGTGTATGCTTACATTTAGGAGAAGGGCAATTTCTTGTTACTAGTTCTAGCATAATAGCTTTTATATAAGTATAAAACTGTTCAATAGTAGTGAGGGGTTAGTGAAGATTTTAGGTATTGTGAGTGGGGGGTAGTTAAGCTTTAACGCTTTTTTAAAGATGGCTGCTTTTAGGCCCACTTTATTTAAGTAACTCTTGCTTACCCTATGTCGTAGGTTGTATCCTATTTCAAATAAGCTGTGCCTTATTTGAATAGCTCTTAAGTCTGAGGGTCTGTTTAGTTTAATAAAAAAACTTAAGGTTGAGCTAAAACTCTTTTCTTGAACAACCAGCTATCTCCTAGCTCGGTAGGCTTATCACCTCTACTTGAGAATCTTCCCACTCTTTTGCAACAGAGACGGGTTGGCCCTTTTGGCTGTTCTGAAGTAGCTCGCTTGGTTTCGGGGAGTCAAACTGAAAATTTCATTTTGCTTGGGTAGACTGGCTAGACCATGATGCAAAAGGTACGAGGGGGTGTCTCTGCTATTTGGGGCTTTAGGATTGTTTCATTTCTATTTCATATTTCCCTTGCGGTACTTTATCTGAAGCGCTTAGAAGTTTTTCGATCGCCTGTACTAAATTGTTAAAATGTTTTGTTTGCTTGTTTGGGTAGTGTGAGGGCATATGAATTTGTGGGCTAGATTTCAGGCTCAAAATGATCTGGGTTAAACAGACATCTCCTAGGTGTAAGCGAGGAACTTTTGTTAAGCTACATTTTGTAGTGTACCAAGTGCACTTTCCAGTACACTTACCATGTTACGACTTGCCTCTTCTAAAACGTGATATGGGGTTATTAACAGATATAGTACTATCGAAGAGGGTGACGGGCGGTGTGTACGCGTCCCAGAGCCGGGTTAAAAAGAACACTCTAGTTTCTTTTTACTACTAAATCCACCTTCATGACTAGGGTTTCACATAGTCTTTCGTTTGTTCTAGATTAGAAATTGTAGCCCATTGCTTGCCATTCCTTAAGCTGCACCTTGACCTGACGTACTGATGGGGAATCATTGAGCCTACTGCGGACGTTCACAGGGTAAGCTTTCGACGGAGGTATACAGACTGATGGGCGAGGAATGGTTAGGTGAAGCGGGGATCATCGATTATAGAACAGGCTCCTCTAGCGGGGTGGGACACCGTCAAATCCTTTGGGTTTTAAGCATTGCTCGTAATTCCCTGGCGGTGTGGGTGTAAGTTAATTGTTTACGGTTAGGCATAGTGGGGTATCTAATCCCAGTTTGTTTTCCTAGCTGTCGTGTATTCAAGGTGGTATAGGGTAACTTTCGTTTGTGTGTTTCTTAACAACAAGCATAAAACTACTAAGTGTTAATTTAACCCTACTTTATGAGAACTTTAATCACGCTTAACGCCGGTGAGTATCAACTTGAGTCCATGGTGTAGCCGCGGCGGCTGGCACCGTGTTAGCCGGCCCTAATTTTCCCTGACTGAGTCAAGCTGTCGCTTATGCGCAAAGTTAATCACTGCTGAGTACCCTTGGGGGTGTGGTGAGACTAGGTGTTGTGGGCAAGGATCTGTGCCTGATACCAGCTCCTTTACCTGGGGAAGGTTAAAAGGGCGTTCTCACGGGTGTGCTGAGACTTGCATGTGTAAGTTGGGAAACAGTTGATAATAAGGCCAGGACCAAACCTTTATACTCTCAGAACTTTTTAGGGCTCATCTTAGCGTTTTCAGCGCTATACTTTAAATTTAAGCTATAAGAGTACAGGACATAGTTTAGGTAGAATGCCGGCTTTGGGGGCCGGAGGTAAAGGTTAGAGTCCTTTTGTTTTGAAGCCTAGGGTAGGGTTTAGGCTACAGTCTCTGGCTTACAAGACCAGTGCTTTAATTTAAGCTACCAAGGCGGAGCTCTTACTTGGACTTGCACCAAGAGATGCTGGCGCCTAAGGCCAGTGGAGGGCTCTTTTCCTTTAAAAGC